AGTTCTGTAATAGAGATGGAATTCCAAAACACCCATCAACTATAACCCCAAAAGAACTAGATTCCGTAAACAACATAGAGGAAGAATGAAGGGAATATCTTATCGAGGTAATCATATTTGTTTCGGTAAATATGCGCTTCAAGCACTTGAACCCGCTTGGATCACATCTAGACAAATCGAAGCAGGTCGACGAGCAATGACACGAAATGCACGCCGTGGTGGAAAAATATGGGTCCGTATATTTCCCGACAAACCGGTTACAGTAAGACCGGCTGAAACACGTATGGGTTCGGGGAAAGGATCCCCTGAATATTGGGTAGCTGTTGTTAAGCCGGGACGAATATTATATGAAATAGGTGGAGTAACCGAAAATATAGCCAGGCGGGCTATTTTAATAGCAGCATCCAAAATGCCTATACGAACTCAATTTATTATTTCAGGATAAAAATGTAGAACCGGCAGAACTGGATCTTGGGCTGAAACAAAACCGCAGGTTTCTTTTTTAGACAAACAATATTTCTTTTATTTTCTTCATCCTTTGTATTGAAAGAATATACTAAAAAATTGATATGATTCAACCTCAGACCTATTTAAATGTAGCGGATAATAGCGGAGCTCGAGAATTGATGTGTATTCGAATTATAGGGGCTAGTAATCGCCGATATGCTCATATTGGTGACGTTATTGTTGCTGTGATCAAAGAAGCAGTACCAAACATGCCCCTAGAAAAATCGGAAGTAGTCAGGGCTGTCATTGTTCGTACCTGTAAAGAACTTAAACGTGACAGCGGCATGATAATACGATATGATGACAATGCTGCAGTTGTGATTGATCAAGAAGGAAATCCAAAAGGAACTCGCATTTTTGGTGCAATCCCACGGGAATTGAGACAATTAAATTTTACTAAAATAGTTTCATTAGCTCCCGAGGTATTATAAGCTACTGAGGTATTATAAAATGAGATTGTAATGTCCTTGAGGTATTTAAAATAAATCGATTAAGAACTAGATTAATTAATTATTAATTAGTAGGTTGTGTCTCACGCATATATCTTGAAAAATTCATATTCATAAACTAATAAAAACAAGAAAAACATGTTGATTATATCCAATTTTGAGGCACCAATAAATTTAGTTTATCATGGGTAGAGACACTATTGCTGAGATAATAACCTCCATACGAAATGCTGGTATGGATAGAAAACGAGTTGTTCGCATACCATCGACTAATATTACCGAAAATATTGTTAAAATACTTTTCCGAGAGGGTTTTATCGAAAACGTCAGAAAACATCGAGAAAAAAACAAATCTTTTTTGGTTTTAACCCTGCGACATCGAAGGAATAGGAAAAAACCCTATAGAAATTTTTTAAATTTAAAACGGATCAGTCGACCCGGTCTACGAATCTATTCTAACTCTCAACGAATTCCTAGAATTTTAGGTGGGATGGGGATTGTAATTCTTTCTACCTCGAGAGGTATAATGACAGACCGTGAGGCTCGACTAGAAGGAATCGGCGGAGAAATTTTGTGTTATATATGGTAATCCTTTTAATACCGAAATGTGATCCAAAATCTCTTCCTGTTTGTAAAAAAAAAAAGCAAGGGTATGGGTTATCTAATGTCGTTTCTCCTCCATTAGTTGAGAGGCTTGACCTGAAATGAAAGAACAAAAATGGATCCACGAAGGTTTAATTACTGAATCGCTTCCCAACGGCATGTTCCGGGTTCGGTTAGATAATCAAGATCTGATTCTAGGTTATGTTTCAGGAAAGATCCGACGTAGTTTTATACGGATACTGCCGGGAGATAAAGTAAAAATTGAAGTAAGTCGTTATGATTCAACCAGAGGACGTATAATTTATCGACTACGAAACAAGGATTCGAAAGATTAGGTGGTTTTTATTCAATATGATTCGAGATAAAAAATTTCAAGAAACTTTTTTTCTACCAATGAAATAGATTCAGAATTAAGATTAAGGAATAACAACTATGAAAATAAGAGCTTCAGTTCGTAAAATTTGTGAAAAATGTCGACTAATCCGCAGGCGGAGACGCATTATAGTAATTTGTTCCAACCGGAGACATAAACAAAGACAAGGATAATCAGACTCACTATCACTATAGTATCACTATAAGGGCCCGATGTACAAATAAAGAATCTTTTTTGGCATGAAATGGATATGTCCATAGATTTCTGACTCATATTTATGAGATGATACAATATGGCAAAAGCTATACCGAGAGCTGGTTCACGTAGGAATGTACGTATTGGTTCACGTAAGAGTGCACGTAGAATACCAAAAGGAGTTATTCATGTTCAAGCAAGTTTCAATAATACCATTGTCGCGGTTACAGATGTACGGGGCCGGGTGGTTTCCTGGTCCTCGGCTGGTACTTGTGGATTCAAGGGTACGAGAAGAGGGACACCCTTTGCTGCTCAAACTGCAGCAGCAAGTGCTATTCGTACAGTCATCGATCAGGGTATGCAACGAGCAGAA